CTAAAATAAAAAAGAGAAATTCTTTTTCTTTATTCCGAAATGTTTTGATATATGAGATAAATCTATTATTTCGATTTGTTACTTGTTTTGTTACTGAATTGAGTTGAGCGGATTTCCATAATACGCATAAAAGACCTTTTTTGCAGACAAAAACGGTTTCGTTTTATGGCTGTTCCATATACGTCTACTTTGGCTCGAATGAACGTTCTGAAGAAACTTCAGTTAAGTTATGCTATAGAAAAAGAGGATTTTCCCTCCTGATGAGAAAGCGTTTATTCTTCAGTTCATTTCAAAATACTTCAATTGGTACACGCAAGAAATAGGCCAATTCAGCAGCTTTTTGTTCAATTTCTCGTGGAGTCAAATTCTCATCAGTACGAGTCAAGGGAATAGCCCCCCGGCCTCTGATTTCCATATAAAGGACACGACGGGCATAAATACCCTCTTTAACTTCTATTCTGATGGACTGAATATCTTTCATAAGGAATCGAAGGAAGATGCGACGGTTTTTTCCAGGAAATCCCCAACGAAAAATACACACTATTCCTTCTTTTCTATCGAATCGATCATAACCACTACCTACATTCCACGCAATTGTGCACCACAAATAGGAACTAATAAAGAGACCTGCGATCCCATAGAAAGACATCACGATTCCTTGTGGAAAAAAAAATATTTGCTGAGACGGAAATAAAGATATCAAATTCCTACCAAGATAACTGGAAGTTCCAACCAATAAGAATCCTAATGAACCTAAAAAAAGGATAAAGGCCCAGCACAAATTACTTGTTTTTCGAGACCCCCTTATAAGTTCTATCCATATATGTTCTGATCGCCAACTCATACTAGATCCAGTTGCATTTTATTGGAATTGAGAGAATAACCCAAGTGAATTTGACTTTACTCTTTGTGTTTCCGAAGTAACTCTCATCAACTAGCACTATTCTGATGTGAACCTTTAGGAGTAATTCATCGAATTGGTTAGATCTAAAATAATAACTTCCCTTTCATATGATCCCCTATAGATAGCTACACACATTTAGATACATTGACTTTCCATTTCAGACATTCACCGATCTTGATCTATTTGAAAATAGCTATAATTCATTTACTCATATATCATGTTTCCGCATACATAAAAGCTCTTCCAGTTATGTTCGGAGGAAACCACATCTTATACCCTATTCCACTAAATAGATATCTGTGTTATGATTCAAGTCTAAGTCTTGAAAAAAAAAATGGATGAGATTTTGTCCCATCGGATCTAAAAAATCTTGTTTTTTTGAATAGGAAGAGATAAAGAAGCCATTGCCATTGCCGGAACTACTAGGCCCACTAAAGGCACCAAAACAGAGGGTAAGTCGAGATTTATCATAGAATGGGTACCTCGATTTAATATTTGTACCTGTTATTCTTATATTGTTATAAAGATATCTTATAATAATTCTAATTCGTATATAATTATACTATAAGTGAGTATATATAATAATTGAGTATATAATAAGTGCAAGGAATGTAGAACTAAATAAATGGGCTTATTCATTTCATCTTTCTACATGAAATATATGTATGATAATCCATTTATTATTCTTCCTCTCTTATTCTTGTCTTATAATTTTAAATTGAATTTTTAAAAGAAAGAGTTTCTTAGAAATTTCCGAAAGATTCGTTAGAATCCGATCCAACAGGGATTATTAGTAAAAATGGGGATTCTCAGGAGATATAGAAAGATGCAAGACTCTATATCTATATTTGAATTCTATTCTATATAGATACGTAAGAAGGGAATATGAAATTCTTTATTATTTACATTTACCTTGCCTAATTTCGCGAAAAGAAAAATTCGCTCTTTTATAGCGATAGAGGCTTTATGATTACTAATCAGGAATATGGGTAAAAAAAAGATCTCGAGAAAAAAAAAAGAAAAAAAAAGAATTTTCCGCAACTTTTGATTCTTTCTACAATTAGATCTTATGTCACCAAAGAAAACCCCATTCTTCTGATTTTGACTTTGAAACTAACTACTTGTTCGCCACAAATAAAATAATTGAACTTAACTACTTGATTGAATTTTTATTCAAAGGAAAGAAAGCATGGAGCTGAAATAACTCACTCAAAACACCCTTTAAAGGATTACGTGGTACGATTGGATCGAATAAGCCCTTGTGGAATAAATATTCAGCTGCTTGTGAACCTTCAGGTACTGTCTTATTTAATGTTTGTTCAATTACTCTTTTACCCGCAAATGCAATATAAGCATTGGGTTCCGCAATAATGATATCCCCCAACATACCAAAACTAGCTGTCACCCCACCAGTAGTAGGAGATGTAAGGATTGATACATAGAATAACTTTTTATTTAATTGATAATCATATAAAGCGGAAGATATTTTAGCCATTTGCATCAAGCTCAAACTTCCTTCTTGCATGCGTGCTCCTCCGGAAGCACACACTAGAATAAGAGGTAGAAATTTATTGGTAGCATATTCGATCAACCGGG